GACCCGCGATCCCGTAGAAAGACATCACAATTCCTTGTGGAAAAAAAACTATTTCCTGAGACGGAAATAAAGATATCAAATTTCTACCAAGATAACTCGAGGTTCCAACCAACAAGAATCCTAATGAACCTAAAAAAAGGATAACAGCCCAGCAGAAATTACTTGTTTTTCGAGCCCCCGTTATAGGTTCTATCCATATATGTTCTGATCGACAACTCATACTTGATCCAGTTGATTTTTTTGGAATTGAGAGAATACCCCAAATGAATTTGACTTTAGTCCTTTTGTTTCCGAAGTAACTCGCATCAACTAGCACTAGTTCGATGTGATCCTTTAGGAGTAATTCATTAAATTCGTTAGATCTAAACTAATAACATACCCTTCGTATGATCTCACTAAAGATAGCCAAATAGATATAGATAGACCAACTTTACAGTTCAGCTATCCGTCGATTCGGGTCTATTTGAAAATAGCTAGAATCCATTGACCCCTATAGCATTTTCTGGAGACATAAGAGTTTTTCGGCGGAAGCCGCTTATACCATATTTTGCTAAATAGATATCTGTGTTATGATACAAGCGTCAGTTTTGAAAAAAAAAAATAGATGAGATTTTGTGCCATCGGCTCTAAACAATCTTGTTTTTTTGAACATGAAGAAATAAAGAAGCCATTGCGATTGCCGGAAATACTAGGCCTACTAAAGGCACCAAAACAGAGGGAAAGTTAAGAGTTGTCATAGAATGGGTACCTCGATTTACTATTTGTACCTGTTATTATTATTTATATTTTATATTTATAATATAAAGATATCTTATTATATATAAAGATATCTTATTATAATTTGATAATTCTAAATTGGAATTATTATTATTACTTAATATCTATTAAGTATAAATCTAAGTATCTATCTAAGTGAGTATATAATGTAGTTTTTCATCTTTCTACATGAAAGATTTGAAAGGATATGGATGAGATATTATTTTCTTCATTTTTTGCTCTTGTCTTCGAATTTCATTTACTAAGCAAAAAGTTTCTTAAAAATTAATTAGATTCTATTTATAATTAGATTATATTTATATTGAAGGGTTTGTTAGAATCCCATCCAGCAGGGATTCTTAGTCAAAATAGGATTATCGTAAGATATAGAAAAATAAAAAATTCTATATTTTATAGATTTTCATTATATATGACGAGAAGAGTAGATTTTTTTGATTTGCCTAATTTCACGAAAATAAGAATTTCATCTTTTATCTTGTTAATAGAGGCTTCTTGATCAATAATCAGGAATATAGAAAAAGGGGCGGATTTTCTGTGACTTTTGATTCTTTATATAATTAGATCTTATGTCAACAAAGAAAACCCCATTCGTCTAATTTTGACTTGGATTCCGATAAACTAATTACTTGTTTGCTCAAAATAATTGAACTTAATGTTCTAATTTTGATTCAAAGGAAAGAAAGTGTGTAGTTGAAATAACTCACTCAGAACGCTTTTTAAAGGATTACGTGGTACGATTAGATCGAATAAGCCCTTCTGGAATAAATACTCGGCCGCTTGTGAACCCTCGGGTACTGTTTTATTCAATGTTTGTTCAATTACTCTTTTACCCGCAAAGGCAATGTAGGCATTGGGTTCGGCAATAATGATATCCCCCAACATACCAAAACTAGCTGTCACCCCACCGGTAGTAGGAGATGTAAGAATTGGTACATAGAATAACTTTTTATTTGATTGATAATCATATAAAGCAGAAGATATTTTAGCCATTTGCATCAAGCTCAAACTTCCTTCTTGCATGCGTGCCCCTCCGGAAGCACACACTATAATAAGAGGTAGAAATTCTTTAGTAGCGTATTCAATCAAACGGGTAATTTTCTCCCCGACTACGGATCCCATACTACCCCCCATAAACTGAAAATCCATAACCCCAATTGCTACGGTAATACCGTTTAGTTGCCCTCTGCCTGTTTGAACAGCCTCGGTTAATCCTGTCTTTCTTTGATAAGAATCGATACGATTTTTATAAGGCTCCTCCTCCGAATGAAATTCAATGGGATCCAGAGAGACCATGTCTTCATCCATAGGCTCCCAAGTGCCCGGATCGATCAAAAGTTCGATTCTATCTGAACTACTCATTTTCAAATGATATCCACATTGTTCACAAAGATGCATCTTTGATTTAAAAAATTTCTTATAATTTAATCCATAACAATTTTCGCATTGAACCCACAAATGCCGATATTGTTGAGTTACACCCAGATTAGTAGAACTTTCTGGTATAGTTTGATCACTCGTTCTGGTATCCTCGTTTTGACTACTATTTCCACTTTGACCACAAATGGAACTAGAAATGTAATTGTTACTGGAATTGTCACTACCACTTACAATGTAACTATCAATACAGATTTGGGACTGAAGATAACTGTCAATGCAACTATTAATGTGATTATTCCAAGTATACTGAGTATCATCCATGTAACGATCGTGGTCGGGATTCTTA